TATATAATATAACTTAAATTTATAACACTATATATCAGCATGCATTTTATTTTGTTGATCGTGCCAATCGAGCCTTACCTGGTTTAGGGGTTTGACAGGATTAATTAGGACTTGTTCGGCATGGGGGGTAGGGGGGGGGTTTGTCGCGCGCGAAAGCGGGGGAGTCTTAGAGATTATGGGGGATTAATGAATTAAAGGCTTATGTACTTGATAGAGAGTTATGTAATTATTTCAGCGTATGTCTAAGCGAAGCATTACAATATTTATCACTAGGAAACAAAATTGCATGTACTACCTTTCAGAGCTGTTGGTGGCGCGCATGATATATGTCAAATGAAAGTGACCTAAAAATAAAAATACCACATGCCTTTAAATGAAGGCCTTGGCATGGGGGGTTTGTGCTATTTAGCACCACACCAAGAGATATGCCAGGAAGTTCAAGGTTATCTTAATTACCATGTATTGGACCTGAAATAGGAACCAGATGCCAGTAATAGTGCAAGTTATATAACTCCCCAGGTTATGTCCTTGATTCTATCATGAATTATGTGTCTTTAGGTATAAAAGGTTGGTGATTTCTTACTGCAACGGACTTACCACTCCAAATTATTTACTGTTTGTAGGAATTGTCTTGTAATTTGACAATTTATGTTTTTATTGGTTACATAAGCTGTTGTTACTTGAATGATGTAAGTCCCCTTCATGGTAATATTTAATGTAATGTATTAAACCATTATGTAATATAATACATAATATGTACTAAACCATAGTGCCATATTATGCATAATATGTACTAAACCATAGTGAGTGTGCGGATGTCGGGGCTTGTTTGTTATGCAGGAAATAGTTTAGTTTAGAATCCTAGCTTTGGGAGTTAGGGGTGGGAGTTAAAATCTCTTTTTCCTGGCACTAGGAAGGACTTTAACCTTCGATCTCCGGATTACAAGACCGGCGCTTTGTGGCTAAGCTACTAGGGCAATTGAGGTTGAGGAGTTTGTTTTCTAGCCATCCTGCTAGGGGGTTTAATACTAGGAATAGGGAGAAGTATAAGACGGAGGCAACTTGTCCAATGATGATGAATGGGTGTTCGACTGGTATGCCGCCGATTCAGGTTAGGATAAATACGTCTGCTACTAGAATTCAGAATAGGAGTTGGGAGAGGGGGCGGAAGGTGAGTCCTTGCTGTTTGGAGGTGTGTAATAGGGGGACAACTATTAATACTAGGATAGAGAATAGCAGGGCTAGTACTCCGCCTAGTTTATTAGGAATTGATCGTAAGATGGCGTATGCAAATAGGAAGTATCATTCTGGTTTAATGTGGGGCGGGGTTACTAGGGGGTTGGCGGGGGTGAAGTTTTCTGGGTCTCCTAATAGGTTTGGTGAGAAGAGGGCGAGAGACGCGAGGGCTGTAAGGAGGATTATAAATCCTAATACATCTTTGTAGGAAAAGTAGGGGTGGAAGGAGATTTTGTCTGCGTCGGAGTTTAAACCAATTGGATTGTTGGACCCTGTTTCGTGTAGAAACAGGGCATGTAGTAGTGTAGCTGCGATAACTACGAATGGGAGTAGGAAGTGGAATGCGAAGAATCGTGTTAGTGTTGCGTTATCTACAGAGAAGCCCCCTCAAATTCATTGTACTAGGGTGTCTCCTATATAGGGGACGGCTGATAGGAGATTTGTAATTACTGTGGCGCCTCAGAATGATATTTGGCCTCACGGAAGAACATATCCGACGAAAGCAGTTATTATAACTAGTAGGAGGAGTACTACCCCAATATTTCAGGTTTCTTTATATAGGTAGGAGCCATAATATAGGCCTCGTCCAATGTGTAGGTAGATGCAGATGAAGAAGAAGGAGGCACCGTTAGCATGTAAGTTGCGGATAGTTCATCCGTAGTTTACGTCTCGGCAGATGTGTACTACGGATGAGAAAGCGGTTGAGATGTCTGAGGTATAGTGTATGGCTAGGAAGAGTCCTGTTAGAATCTGTACTATAAGACATAGTAGTAGGAGGGAGCCAAAGTTTCATCATGCGGAGATATTGGATGGGGCGGGGAGGTCAATTAGTGCGTCGTTGGCGATTTTGAATAGGGGGTGGGTTTTTCGGGTGACCATGGTTCTCATAGTTGAATTACAACGGTGGGTTTTCAAGTCATTAGTCCTGGTTAAAGCCCGGGTGAGAATTATGTTATATTTTCTTAATTTACTTTTGTTAAGCTTGGTGATGGGGTTGGTTGGGGTTGCTTCTAATCCTGCACCTTATTTTGCTGCTTTGGGGTTGGCTGTGGCAGCTGGGGTTGGGTGTGGAGCTTTGGTGGGCCATGGTGGGTCGTTAGTTGGTTTAATATTATTCTTAATTTATTTGGGTGGAATGTTGGTGGTATTTGCGTACTCGGCAGCTTTGGCTGCTGAGCCTTTCCCGGAGACGTGGGGGGCGGGGTCTGTTAAGGTTTATGTTTTAATATATTTGTTGGGGGTGGGAGTAGCGGCGTGGTGATTTTGAGGTAACTACGGAGATTATTGGGTTGTTGTAGATGAGTTTAAGGAGTTTTTTGTGGTACGTGGGGATGTTAGTGGGGTTTCTTTAATGTATTCTGTTGGAGGGGGTATGTTGGTTGTGTGTGCATGGGTGTTGTTATTATGTCTTTTTGTAGTGTTGGAGTTGACACGGGGGTTAAGTCGTGGGGCACTTCGAGCAGTTTAGAGTATGGTAAGGAGAGCAGTAATTAGGGCTGTGGAGATTAGGTAGAAAGTTAAGTAAATTTTAATAATATTGGAATCAATGTTGTCAAATATTGAGGACAAGGAGTGGTGGAGGGGGTGAAGTCCTTTGGGTCCTATTTCCATTCATTGTCGGTCAAGTTTAGTGGCTTGTTTTCCTAATGTGAGGTTGAGTTTTGGGATGAGTCGGTGGATGATTGGTGGGAAGAATCCTAGTATGTTGGAGAAGTTATGGAGTGTGAGGGCGGGGGTGATTTTGATTTGTTTGGAGGTTGCTGTAGCCAGGGCTAGTGCAATAATGAGGCCTGTAATTGTGACTGCTAGGGCTGCAAGTTTAAGGGATAGGGGTATTGTTATGGTGGGGGTTTTTGATGGTAGGAAGTTTAAGGTGATGATAAGGCCTGCGATGATGCTTCCTCAGGCAAGGCGTTCGATGGGTGCAATTACTGCAGGATGATTCTCGTTGATTGGGGATAAGGATGAAAATCGGGGGGAGCCCATGGTTACGAAGAATACAACTCGGAGGCTATATACTGCAGTAAAAGATGTGGCGATTAATGTTAGGGCCAGGGCTCAGGCGTTTAAGTGAGAAGTGTTGAGAGCTTCGATGATTGCATCTTTTGAAAAGAAGCCTGCTAGGAAGGGTATGCCTGTGAGTGCAAGGCTGCCGATAATGAGGCAGGAGGAGGTGAATGGTATTAGTTTGTGCAGGCCTCCTATTTTTCGGATGTCTTGTTCGTCGTTTAAGCTGTGAATAATTGAGCCGGAGCATAGGAAGAGTATGGCTTTAAAAAAGGCGTGAGTGCAGATGTGTAAAAAGGCTAGTTGTGGCTGGTTTAGTCCAATGGTGACTATTATTAGGCCTAGTTGACTTGATGTTGAGAATGCTACAATTTTTTTGATGTCGTTTTGAGTTAGGGCGCAGGTAGCAGTAAATAGGGTTGTTAGGGCGCCCAGGCATAGGCAGGTGGTTAGGGCTAGTTGATTATTTTCTATTAGTGGGTGTAGTCGAATTAATAGGAAAATGCCTGCGACTACTATTGTGCTTGAGTGGAGTAGGGCTGATACTGGGGTTGGGCCTTCTATCGCTGAGGGTAGTCAGGGGTGTAGGCCGAATTGGGCGGATTTTCCTGTGGCGGCTAGAATGATGCCCATTAGGGGAAGTGTTATGTCGAATTCTTTGGCTAGTAGGAAGATTTGTGGAATTTCTCATGAGTTGAGGTTTGTTGCAATTCAGGCAATAGTAAGAATTAGGCCTACGTCTCCGACTCGATTGTAGAGGACTGCTTGGAGAGCCGCCGTGTTAGCGTCGGCTCGGCCATGTCATCATCCAATTAGTAGAAATGATATAATGCCGACTCCTTCCCAGCCAATAAATAATTGGAACAGGTTGTTGGCGGTGACTAGGATAATTATAGCTACTAGGAATAGTAATAGATATTTAAAAAATCGGTTTAAGTAGGGGTCGGAGTGTATGTATCATGATGCAAATTCCAGAATTGATCATGTTACGTAGAGGGCAATTGGGGTAAAGATTAGTGAGTAGTGGTCAAATTTGAGGCTGATATTGATGTCGAAGTTTATAATATTTATTCAGTTTCAAGTGGTGATGACATTTTCTGTTCCCTGATCTAGGAAGATGATTAGGGGAATGATATTGATAAAAAATGCAGTGCTTACAGCGGTTTTGGCATATTTAAGGGCTCAGTCCTGGTCTAGGGGTTTTGGGTTTAGTGTTATTAGAAGGGGTCAGATTAGAATAATTAGGGTTAGGAGCAGGGTAGTAGTCATAATAGTATTTACCATAGCTGCTACTTGAAGTTCCACCAAGAGTTTTTGGTTCCTAAGACCAACGGATGAACTATTATCCTTTAAAAGCTTCGAATGAGCCATGGAGTTTAACCATGGGAATGAGGATTAGCAATCCTTACTGCCTCGGGCCTCTTTCGGTGGATAAGGGGAGTTTAACCCCTATTTTTAGAACCACAATCTAATGTTTTGTGTTAAACTATATCTACAGTACCATCAGCCTCATATGATTTCTGGTTTTGTAATGAGTAGGATGACTGGGAGGAGGTGGAGTGTTATTAGTAGATGTTCTCGTGTGTGGAAGGGCTGTAGGTTAATAATGTGATGTGGGAGTGGGCCTCGTTGGGTCATTAAGAAAAGGTATAGGGAGTAGGCTGCGGTGATTAAGGTTCCTGCTCCGGTTAAGGCTAGTGTTCAGGGGGATCAATTAAATATTGCTGTAATAATTACTAGCTCTCCTATTAGGTTGGGCAGTGGGGGTAAGGCTAGGTTTGCTAGGTTTGAGATAAATCATCATGTGGCTGTTAGTGGAAAGATAATTTGTAGTCCGCGGGCTAGGATCATTGTTCGGCTGTGGGTTCGTTCATAGGTTGTATTGGCTAGGCAGAATAGGGCGGAGGAGACTAGGCCGTGGGCAATTATTAGTACTAGGGCTCCGGTAAATCCTCATGGAGTTTGAATTAGGATTCCCCCTGCTACTAGGCCCATGTGGCTAACGGATGAGTAGGCGATTAATGATTTTAGGTCTGTTTGTCGTAAACAGATAGATCCTGTTATAATCACACCTCATAGGGCTAGCACAATGATGGGATATACTATATTTTTGGATAAGGGGTCTAGGATGACTATTATTCGCATTATACCGTAGCCCCCAAGTTTTAGTAAGATTGCTGCTAGTACTATTGATCCTGCCACGGGGGCCTCTACGTGGGCTTTTGGTAGTCATAGGTGGACGCCGTATAGTGGTATTTTCACTAGAAAGGCAATTAAACACCCCGCTCATCAGATCTTATCCCCCCAGGAATTTAAGGTTAGGGGTTGTGAGTATTGAATAATAAGTATTGACAGGGTTCCCGTATTTTGATGTAAAAGGAGTAGGGCTACTAGTAAGGGGAGGGAGCCTACTAGGGTGTAGAATAGGAAATATGTCCCTGCGCTTAATCGTTCGGCTTGATTCCCTCAGCGGGTGATGATAATTAGGGTTGGAATGAGAGTCGCTTCGAATATAATATAGAATATGATGATCTCGGTGGCCCCAAATGCCATGATTAGGAAGGTTTGTAGTGAGGCTAGTAAGGTAATATAGGTTCGTTGGCGGCCAATGGGTTCTGTTTTGATGTGATTTTGGCTGGCAAGAATTATTAGGGGTAGGAGCCAGCAGGTGAGTACTAACAGGGGCGTTGATAGGGGGTCTGTGCCTATATATAGGTTGGAGGAGGTTCAACCTGTTTCTGAGGATCATTTAATTCAGCTAAGGCTGGCTAAGGCAATGATTAGGCTTTGGAGTGTTGTGGTTGTTCAAAGTCATTTGGAGGGAGAGAGTCAAATTGTGGGAAATAATATGATTGTTGGGATTAAGATTTTTAGCATTGTAGAAGATTTAGGGCTTGTAGTCGGTCTGTTCCATGAGTTCGGGCTGTGGCAACTAGTAGGGCGAGTCCTGCTCCAGCCTCGCAGGCTGAGAAAGCTAGTAGGAGAATAGGGGCCGCGGAAAAGGTAGTTGATTCTAATTGTAATATTCATAGGGCCAGGGCGATGAATAGGGATAATATTATGCCCTCTAGGCATAAAAGGGCTGATAGAAGGTGGGTGCGGTGGAAGGCTAGGCCCATGAGTCCTAGGGTAAATGCTGAGGTGAAGCTGAAGTATGCTGGTGTCATAAGGGGGTCGTGGATTTGAACCGCGATCTTCTGAGCCGAAATCAGAGGTCTTATATTTGGACTAACTCCCTATTCGGCTCATTCTAGGCCTCCTTGTACTCATTCATAAATTAGGCCTAGTGTTAATAGAATGAGGATGGTTGCAGCTCATAGTAGGGTGTAGGTGGGGTCGGGTAGTTGATTGCCTCAGGGTAGGGGGAGTAGGAGGGCAATTTCTAAATCAAATAGGAGAAACAGGATGGCGATTAGGAAAAAACGTAAGGAGAATGGAAGGCGTGCTGATCCTAGGGGGTCGAAACCACATTCATAGGGGGAGAGTTTTTCCGCGTCTGGGTTTATCTGGGGAAGCCAGAATGATACTAGGGCTAAAATTATGGAGAGGGCAGTGGTGATAAGTAAGATAGTTATGATTAAGTTCATTATCTTTCCTTGGATTTTAACCAAGACTAGGTGATTGGAAGTCACTCGTACTAACTTTAGATACTAGAAAGATATGAGCCTCATCAGTAAATAGAGACATATAGGAATAATCATACTACGTCTACGAAGTGTCAGTATCAGGCAGCTGCTTCAAATCCGAAGTGGTGTTCTGATGTAAAATGGTATTGGATTTGTCGGAGGAGGCAGATAGCGAGGAAGGTTGAACCAATAATGACGTGTAGTCCGTGGAAGCCTGTTGCTACAAAGAAGGTTGAGCCGTAGACTCCGTCGGCGATAGTGAAAGGGGCTTCGTAGTATTCTATGGCTTGGAGGGCGGTGAAGTAGAAGCCCAGTAGGATAGTTAGGGTAAGTGATTGGATTGCTTGTTTGCGTTCTCCTTCTATTAAGCTGTGGTGAGATCATGTTACTGTCACACCTGATGCTAGGAGTACGGCGGTGTTGAGAAGTGGCACTTCAAATGGGTCCAGTGTTATAATTCCAGTGGGGGGTCAGCATCCTCCTAGTTCAGGGGTTGGGGCTAGGCTGGAGTGATAAAAGGCCCAGAAGAAGCCAAGGAAGAAGAATACTTCTGAGGTGATGAAGAGAATTATTCCATATCGTAGGCCTTTTTGGACGGGGGGTGTGTGGTGTCCTTGGAAGGTGCCCTCCCGGATAATGTCTCGTCATCATTGGTATATGGTAAGGAGTAATAATACTAATCCTAATGATATTAGGGTTGTTGAGTGGAAATGAAATCAGATTGCTAAACCTGACGTTATTAGAAGAGCAGCTACTGCCCCAGTTAAGGGTCATGGGCTTGGATCAACCATATGATATGCGTGTGCTTGGTGGGCCATTAGACGTTTTCTTGTAAATATAGGCTTAATAGTAAAACAAATACGTAGGCCTGAATAACAGCCACTGCTACTTCTAGTAGGGTTAGTAATACTAGGAGAATGGCGGTAAGTGTAGCCACTGTGGTTATTATGGGGAGTAGAGTAATTGTTGCGGTTGAGATTAGTTGAATTAGCAGGTGCCCTGCCGTGAGGTTGGCTGTAAGTCGCACTCCTAGTGCAAGGGGTCGAATAAATAGGCTAATTGTTTCGATAATAATTAGAATTGGGATTAATGGGGCGGGAGTTCCTTCTGGCAGGAGATGGCCTAGAGCTGCAGTGGGTTGATTTCGGAGTCCAATAATAACTGTGGCTAGCCATAGGGGTACAGCTAATCCTATATTTAGTGATAGTTGAGTTGTGGGGGTGAATGTATAGGGTAATAGGCCTAGAATATTTAATGTGAGAATAATAATTATTAGGGAGGCTAAGATTATTGCTCACTTGTGTCCTCCCTGGTTTAGAGGGGTTAATAGTTGTTGTGTAAAGGTTTTAATAAATCAGCTCTGTAAAGAAATTAATCGGTTATTTTGATAGCGGTTAGTGGGGGAGGGGACCAGAATTCAAGGTAGAGTAAGTGCAATGGCGATTAGGGGAATACCCAGGTGTGTGGGGCTTATGAATTGGTCAAATAGATTTAGTGCCATGGTCAGTTTCAGGTGTCTGATTTAAGTTTTTCAGTACTTAATACTGTGATTTCGTTTGTGAAGGTGTGATTTAGAACTTTGCGGGGAATTACTGTTAGGAAAATTAGTCACGAGAATACAAGAATTGCAAATCATGGGGCGGGATTTAATTGTGGCATATCACTAGAGGTGGTTGGGAGTCACCAATCTTTAGCTTAAAAGGCTAACGCTAATCCCTATTTAGCTTTCCAGTGAGGCGTCTTCAAGCATAAGGGAGGATCAGTTCTCGAAGTGTTCTAGGGGGACGGCTTCTACAACGATGGGCATGAAGCTGTGGTTTGCTCCACAGATTTCAGAACATTGTCCGTAGAACACTCCGGGGCGAGAGGTAATAAAAGATGTTTGATTTAATCGTCCCGGGACAGCGTCTATTTTAATACCTAGCGCTGGAACAGCTCAGGAGTGTAGGACGTCTTCAGCTGATACTAGGACTCGAATTGGGGATTCTATTGGAATTACTATTCGGTGATCGGTTTCAAGAAGTCGGAATTGTCCGGGGGCCAGGTCTTGTGTTGGAATCATGTAAGAGTCAAAAGCCAGATCTTCATAGTCTGTATATTCGTAGCTTCAGTACCATTGGTGGCCTATAGCTTTTACTGTTAGATGGGGGTCATTAACTTCATCTATTAGATAAAGAATTCGAAGAGAGGGGAGGGCAATTAGGATGAGGATTACTGCTGGAAGGATGGTTCATACAATTTCAATTTCTTGAGAATCTAGAATATATTTGTTAGTAAGTTTAGTGGTAACTATTACGACAATAATATATAGGACTAGGGTGCTAATTAGGAAAACAATTATTAAAGCATGGTCGTGGAAGTGCAGAAGTTCTTCTATTACAGGGGAGGCCGCGTCTTGGAATCCTAGTTGTGAGGGATGTGCCATTAAGCTGTGAAGCTTAAGATACGCAGGATTTTAACCTACAATCTTGCCTCGACAAGGCAGAGTAATATTCATTTTTACTAGTATCTTATGGAAGAAAGTGACAGAGTGGTTATGTGACTGGCTTGAAACTAGTTTACGGGGGTTCGATTCCTTCCTTTCTCGTTAGTTTGCTTGCACTTGCACGAAGGCGGGTTCTTCAAATGTGTGGTATGGTGGTGGACATCCGTGCAGTCATTCCACGTTTGTGGAGGTTAGTTCGACGGAAAGAACCTCTCGTTTAGCAGTAAAGGCTTCTCATAGGATGTAGAGGAATATTACAACTGCTACTAGGGATACCAGGGAGCCAATAGATGAAATAATATTTCATAGCGAGTAGGCATCTGGGTAGTCTGAGTATCGTCGGGGCATTCCAGCTAATCCCAGGAAGTGTTGGGGGAAGAAGGTAAGATTTACACCTACAAATATTGTTCCGAAGTGAATTTTTGTTCAGGTGTCGTGCATTGTGTACCCTGTGAAGAGGGGAAATCAGTGGACGAAGGCTCCCATAATAGCAAATACAGCGCCTATTGATAATACATAGTGGAAATGAGCTACTACATAATAAGTATCATGTAGTACAATGTCTAATGATGAGTTGGCTAGGACAATTCCGGTAAGTCCCCCCACTGTAAAGAGGAAAATGAAACCAAGGGCCCAGAGTAGTGGTGTTTCTCATTTGATTGAACCTCCGTGCAGAGTAGCAAGTCAGCTAAATACTTTAACTCCGGTTGGAATTGCAATAATTATTGTTGCGGATGTAAAATATGCTGGGGTGTCCACATCTATTCCTGCCGGGTATACAGGGTGAGCTCAGACGATGAAGCCTCGGAGGCCAATGGCCATTATGGCCCATAATATTCCTATGTAGCCAAATGGTTCCTTTTTGCCAGCATAATAGGCTACAATGTGTGAGATTATTCCAAATCCTGGTAAAATTAAAATGTATACTTCTGGGTGTCCAAAGAATCAGAAAAGGTGTTGGTATAGAATGGGATCTCCTCCCCCTGCGGGGTCGAAGAATGTAGTATTTAGATTTCGATCTGTTAGAAGTATTGTAATGCCAGCGGCTAGTACGGGCAGGGATAGCAGTAGAAGTACAGCTGTAATTAATACAGCTCACACAAATAGAGGTGTTTGGTATTGTGAAATTGCTGGAGGCTTCATGTTAATAATAGTTGTAATAAAATTAATGGCTCCTAGAATAGATGACACCCCCGCCAAATGAAGGGAGAAAATAGTTAAATCTACGGAGGCTCCGGCGTGTGCAAGGTTTCCGGCTAGAGGGGGATATACAGTTCATCCTGTTCCCGCCCCTGCTTCAACCCCAGATGAGGCGAGCAGTAGTAGAAAGGAGGGTGGGAGTAGTCAAAAGTTCATATTATTTATTCGGGGAAATGCCATGTCTGGCGCCCCGATTATTAGGGGGACAAGTCAGTTTCCGAAGCCTCCAATCATAATTGGCATTACTATAAAGAAAATTATTAAGAAGGCATGGGCAGTGACAATAACATTATAAATTTGGTCATCACCCAGAAGGGCGCCGGGTTGGGCTAGCTCTGCCCGAATTAGCAAGCTAAGGGCTGTGCCAACTATTCCGGCTCAGGCACCAAACACTAGATAGAGGGTACCAATGTCTTTATGGTTAGTTGAGAAAAATCAGCGCGTGATCGTCACAGGTAGGATGGCCGAGGGTTAGGCGGTGGATTGTAGCTCCATGAACAAAGGTTTAAATCCTTTTCCTATCATAAGTCTTGTGGTGTATTACACGTTGGATTGCAAATCCAAAGATGCAGGTTAATTGCCTGCCGGGGCTTATCCCCGCCTTTATTGCCGAGGCGGGGAAAGTAGATGAATGCTCGCTGGCTTGAGCGTCTAGCTGTTAACTAGGAGTTTGTAGGATCGAGGCCTTCTCATCTAGTAAGGCTTTAGCTTAATTAAAGTGTCTGGGTTGCATTCAGAAGATGTGGGATAAAGTCCTGTAAGTCTTATACAGGGACTAGGAGATTTTCACTCCTACTTAAAGCTTTGAAGGCTTTTGGTCTGGTGTTATCCTAAGTCTCTAGTTGATTAGTGCTTGGGCTAGGGGAGTTAGTGGGAGGAGGAGTAGGGTTGCAGTTATGAATACGGTCAAGGGGGTTGTATTTTGTGTATTTTGTAGGCGTCAGGGGGCCAGGGAGTTGTTTATGTTTGGTGAGATTGTTAGAGCTATGGCGTAGCATAGCCGCAGATAAAAGTATAGGCTTAGTAGGGCGCTAAGTGCCATGATGGTTGCGGTTAGGGGGAGTCCTTGTGTGGCTAGTTCTTGTAAAATTAACCATTTTGGTATGAAGCCTGTTAGTGGGGGGAGGCCCCCCAAGGACAAGAGTGCGAGGGCTGCGGTAGTTGTGATGAGGGGGGCTTTGGATCAGCTTATTGCTAGTGTGTTAATTTTTGTGGTGGTTATTAGTTTAAATGTTAGGAAGGTTGCTGATGTTATGATGATATAAATGATTAAGGCTAGGACGGTTAGTTGTGGTTTAAATTGGACGATAACAATTATTCAGCCTAGGTGGGCGATGGATGAGTAGGCTAGGATTTTTCGTAGCTGGGTTTGGTTTAGGCCTCCTCAGCCCCCAATAAAGACTGATAATAGGCCCAAGGTAGTCAGTAGTTGGGGGTGGGCGGACGGGGCTATTTGAATAATTAATGCGAAGGGTGCTAGTTTTTGTCAGGTGGCTATAATTAGGCCGGTGGGGAGATCTAGGCCTTGTATTACGGGTGGTATTCAGAAGTGGACGGGGGCTAGGCCTACTTTCAGTGCCAGTGCCATGGTGATCAGTGTGGTTGCAATGGGGTGTGTTAAGCAGTAAATGTTTCATTCTCCTGTGGTTCAGGCATTGATAGTGCTGGCGAATAGGATAGTAGCCGCGGCAGCAGCTTGGGCTAGGAAATATTTGGTGGTGGCTTCTACTGCTCGGGGGTGGTGGTGTTGGGCTATTAGGGGTAGAATTGCTAGTGTGTTAATTTCAAGGCCTATTCAGGCAAGTAATCAGTGGGAGCTTATGAATGTCAGGGCTGTGCCCAGGCCTAGACTTGATAATAAAATTGTGATGACGTAGGGGCTCATTGGTAAGAGAAGGATTTTAACCTACATTTTTGGGGTATGGGCCCAAAAGCTTGATTTAGCTGATCTTACTAGGAAGTGGTGTAATGGAAACACTTGGGGTTTTGATCTCCACAATATGGGTTCGAGTCCCTTCTTTCTAAGGAGCTGGGGGGATTTTAACCTCCGTAAATCACTCTATCAAAGTGGTCCTTGGGCATTCAGGCACAGCTCCTTTATAACTGGGGTGGTAGGCCCGTGAATGCGATTGGTAGGGCAGCATGTCATAGGAGGAGGGCTAGTGTTATTGGTAAAAAAATTTTTCATACTAGGTGTATTATTTGGTCGTAGCGGAAGCGGGGGTAAGAGGCACGTACTCACAGGAATAGTATTGATAATAATGCAGCCTTTGTTATAATGTTAACTGAAGCAAGTTCTGGGGTGGTTGGAGTGTAGGTTGCGCCTAGGAATAGGATGGTTGATAGTGTGTTTATTAGGAGGATGTTAGCATACTCGGCTAGGAAGAATAGGGCAAATGGGCCTCCGGCATATTCTACATTGAAGCCGGAGACCAGTTCTGATTCTCCTTCTGTGAGGTCAAAGGGGGCTCGGTTTGTTTCTGCTAGGGTGGAGATATATCATATGGCGGCTAGGGGCCAGGCCGGGAAGAGAAGTCAGACTGCCTCTTGGGTTGTATTAAATATTTGTAGGGTGAAGCCTCCTGTAAAGACAATAATGGACAGTAAAATTAGGCCTAAGCTGACCTCGTAAGAAATGGTTTGGGCGACTGCTCGGAGGGCTCCGATTAGGGCGTATTTTGAATTGGATGCTCATCCTGATCCTAGAATAGAGTAAACTGCTAGGCTGGAGAGGGCTAGAATAAATAGTATACCGAGGTTTAGGTCGGTTATGGGGTGGGGGATGGGTATGGGTGCTCATAATATTATGGCTAGGGTGAGGGCTAATATTGGGGTGGCAAGAAATAGGAAGGGGGAGGCGGTTGAGGGGCGAACAGGTTCTTTAATAAATAGTTTGACGCCGTCTGCGATTGGTTGAAGCAGTCCGTAGGGGCCTACTACGTTTGGGCCTTTACGTAGTTGTATGTATCCTAGGACTTTTCGTTCAATTAGGGTGAGGAAGGCGACTGCTAGTAAGACTGGCACAATATAGGCTAAGGGATTGATTACGTGTGTGACTAGGAGGGTAATCATAATTAAGAGGAGGATTTGAACCTCCGGTTGAAAGGGCTTAGGCCTTTTGCAATTACCGGGCTCTGCCATCTTAATAATCTTATCTTGATGTGGGGTTATGCCCTCTTTTTATTTAATTTAGTTGATGTCATTAAGTTAAGGTGGGGCGTATTTATAACATGGGCCCCCTTTTTCCGGTCCTTTCGTACTGGGAAGAGTGGCATTACAGATAGAAACTGACCTGGATTACTCCGGTCTGAACTCAGATCACGTAGGACTTTAATCGTTGAACAAACGAACCCTTAATAGCGGCTGCACCATTAGGATGTCCTGATCCAACATCGAGGTCGTAAACCCCCTTGTCGATATGGACTCTGAAAGGGGATTGCGCTGTTATCCCTAGGGTAACTTGGTCCGTTGGTCGGCGGGGCTAGGCCGGATCTTTGTGGTCAGATATTCTGTGACTTAGAGATGTCTCTCTTGGTTTTAGGGGTTTAACCCCAGTCCGCATGGGAGCTTTATTTTCTCCCGTGGTCGCCCCAACCGAAGATAGGGATCAGTTGCTATTTAGTTTAACTTTTGGGGTTCTTGACATAGTTGATCTTGTATCTTAAGCTCCAAAGGGTCTTCTCGTCTTGTATTTGTATGTCCGCTTCTGCACGGGCAGATCAATTTCATTGACTTGAAAAGGGAGACAGTTAAGCCCTCGTTCCACCATTCATACAGGTCTTCATTTAAAAGACAAGTGATTGCGCTACCTTCGCACGGTCAAAATACCGCGGCCGTTTAACTTGTCACTGGGCAGGCAAGACCTCCTATACATTGATTTTTGCAGGAGGCGATGTTTTTGGTAAACAGGCGAGGCTTGTGTTTGCCGAGTTCCTTCCTTTTCTTTTAGTCTTTCCTATTCGGCCTTCCGGTGTGGGGTTAACGATTGGGTTATGTGAGAATTTCTTGATTTTTGATATGATCACATTGCCCTCTTTGATTGGGCTCGGTAATTGCTAGTGGGGGGTCCGGTCTAGCATACACGTAGGCTTGGAGAAGGGGGTTCCTTCTTATTACTCATTTTAGCAGTGTCTCTTCCATGCAGGCATGGAGTGGCCTAATATGATTAGGGGTTTTAGATGTAATATTTGGATAATGGATTTTTAATCCGCCGGAGCTTTAACGCTTTCTGTTTAGGTGGCTGCTTTTAGGCCCACTAGAGCGGCATATCTTGTTTAATATAATCTTTAACCACCTGATGAGGTTGTATCCTGTTTCAGAGGGGCTGTACCCCCTCTGTCTAACTGTCGCATATTTCTCTGGCTCGTGTGTTTAAAAAATGTTTGTGAGCTGAGGAGTGCGAGGCTGAACTTCTATTCATTTCTTAGGCAACCAGCTATAACTAAGTTCGGTAGGTTTGTCACCTCTACCCGGAGCTCTTCCCACTCTTTTGCCACAGAGACGGGTTGGCCCTAATTAATAGGCTGTCTCGGGGTAGCTCACTTAGTTTCGGGGCTTTGAACTAAAGCACGCTTTGCTCAGGGGGGCTGGCTAAATCATGATGCAAAAGGTACGAGGGTTAGTCTCTGCTTTGTTGTGCTTAAATGAGTTGTTTCATTTCTCTTTCAGCGTTCCCTTGCGGTACTTTTTCTATGGCTTTAGAATGTGCCTTTTCTGTCTCACGTACTGGGGCGGTAGAATGTTTTAGTTTGGCATGTTGTGGTTTAGTAGAGTATTTTAATGTTGTTTTGGTTGGTTTGGTAGTTAAGCTAGCTGTTTGGCTCAGGGCGATCCAACTTGCATGGATGTCTTCTCGGTGTAAGGGAGATGCTTAGCTGTCTCAGCCACGTCCTGATTATTCCAAGTGCACCTTCCGGTACACTTACCATGTTACGACTTGCCTCCCCGTGTTATGAAGTATTTAATTAAGAATGTTGTGTTTGAGTTTAATATATGAGGGGAGAGTGACGGGCGGTGTGTGCGCGTCTCAGAGCCTAATTCAAAAGGACGCTCTATTTGCTTTTTACTACTAAATCCACCTTCAGACACTTATTTCAGAGTGCCGTTCGTAATATTCTGTTGTAGAAAATGTAGCCCATTTCTTCCCACTTCGTGCGCTACACCTCGACCTGACGTTTTTGGGCGGGCCCATTTTGCTTACTGCTAGGCCTTCACAGGGTAAGCTGACGACGGCGGTATATAGGCGGGGAAAACAAGAAGTGGTGAGGTTTAACGGGGGTTATCGGTTCTAGAACAGGCTCCTCTAGGTGGGTCTGAGGCACCGCCAAGTCCTTTGGGTTTTAAGCTGTGCTCGTAGTACCCGGGCGGATGTGTGTGTAAGAATACATCTAGGTTTATGGCTAAGCATAGTGGGGTATCTAATCCCAGTTTGTTTCTTAGCTTTCGTGGGGTCAGGTTAAATTTATTTAAAGCTACTTTCGTGTTGGGGCTTCGTGTCCTCGGAATGCGTATGACGGCTTAGAGGGTCTTTAGCTTTATTTTTATATCCCTTAACCACCCTTTACGCCGCAGCTATCAACTAGGGTCTTTCGTATAACCGCGGTGGCTGGCACGAATTTTACCGACCCTTTTGGCCCTAACTAAGTCAAGTTTACACTTATGGCTTAATGTTTATTACTGCTGAATTCCCTTGGGGGTGTGGCATAGCAAGGCGTCTTGGGCTAGGTCTATAATGTGCCTGATGCCTGCTCCTCGTCCCCGGGCGGGGGATTGAGGGCATTCTCACAGGGGTGCGGATACTTGCATGTATAAATTGGGCTAAGGCTGATAGTAAAGCCAGGACCAAGCCTTTGTGCCCGTGGAACTTTTCTAGGGTTCATCTTAACATCTTCAGTGTTATGCTTTGGTTTAAGCTACACTAGC